ATCTATATATCTTATAATAAGGATATAATTAAGGATAGGGGTTCATTCAGGAATGAACAATTTTACTTATCCAGTAAATTAAATATTAAATATAGGGTTAGGGTATACTAGTGAATACTAGGTAAAATAGTTATTTGATAAATATCAATACAATGAATTGTTTCAAGACCTACCATAATTGACATCATAACTAAATTCATTAGAGTGATACATGTATCCACTAATTTAACATAGATCCAAGATATTTCATTGAATCATTGATAAAGAGATTCGGAGTGGCCTTTGAAACAAATTTTTTAGTGAAAAGAATTCTATAGAATCGTGAAAGACGGAAAGATCCTTCGTATCGAGTCATACCATTCCATTATATTGACAATTTAAAAAAACTATTCATACTATGAGCATAGTATGATGGCGGTCGTGCAAGTATGCCCCCATCGTCTAGCGGTTCAGGACATCTCTCTTTCAAGGAGGCAGCGGGGATTCGACTTCCCCTGGGGGTAGGGTGCTACGAAAGGAAGTTGATCGTGGATTATCAATAAGCCTGGAATTGATTCTTCCTGGGTCGATGCCCGAGCGGTTAATGGGGACGGACTGTAAATTCGTTGGCAATATGTCTACGCTGGTTCAAATCCAGCTCGGCCCAATAATTCGCCGATCCACCCTGAAATGATATAACCCATTTGTTGCTATTTCAGAAATGTCCGATCCCCCAATACGGAAGAGAAAAATTTTCTGATATATCTATACCACTACTTATTGACGCTATTTTTACAACAAATTCCTTGCTAATGATCTAGATTCATATCAGGATCTCTAAGTATAAAGTCAAGTTTAAGGAAAAGAGTAAATAAAATAACTTTTTTCATTGAAAAAGTTATTATCCAATTGATTTGGCAATACCGAAAGGATTAGTAATAATCCAGGCTGCTCTCACTAAAGTTAATATACATATGGGTATCAATATATCACACTCGCGGCTCTGTTACAACACGCTAATTCTAATCTAAATTGAAAGGGTTACAATGAAATAATAAAATATGTATACTTTATTTTATTATGGTATTTACTTGGGATTGTAGTTCAATTGGTCAGAGCACCGCCCTGTCAAGGCGGAAGCTGCGGGTTCGAGCCCCGTCAGTCCCGACGAATCCAAATTCAATAAAAAAATATATAAATTCATCTCTCTATTTTTTGTGAAAAGAAGTACAAATAGCAGAATTTCATTCCCAACGGCGATCCCTCTTTTTTTTTTTTTTGTTTCACATTTATCATCAAACAAATGGGGTAATTTCCATTTCTTCTATTAGTACGGATTTGATGGGAGAGAGACCTATATGGATTAGTACAATTATTATTTTATTAGTACAATTATTTTATTAGCATCAGATTGAGGATTCCGCGGGATCCCGTACTGGGTCTGGCTTTTTATTTTTTTTCGATTACTCCCGATCTGTGGAATAGAGTTAGAGTACTGTATGTTTCCCGGGAGTACATAAATGGAATTTGTACGATATAAAATAAATTTAACATAGTTACTGCGATAGATTTAATCTTAAAAGTATATCCTTTTCTGGCCCTATTTTGTGTAACCTCAATTTCTAATTTCACTAATTTGAAATAGTCTATCTCATTCAAATTTCACATTGAGCTTTTGATATATGCGTCCCGTTACTAATTCAAGTAAAGAGGATTTAAAAAATAAAGATCAAACAAGGATCACTTTTTTATTAACGAGGTAATGAAATTTTTTTTTATAAGGGTTTTTTCCTTGAAAGAACAAACCTTTTAACTTTATATATAAATAGTTAATTTAATGGAATATTAGATTTTTTATACCAGAACTTGTACTCGTCTTTATGATACTTCTTTTGTTTTCCAAGAAGATTAGATCATTAAAAAAAGGAGTTTAGAACTTAACTCCTTCCTTTTTTTCATTTAGCTTCGAGGGTTGGGTGGGGTTTGTTTAGAACCAATGGTAAGTGGAAAGGTGGTTCGATGATACTTCATCAGATGATTGTACAAAGAGGGTGGTAGATTATAGAAAAGAAATAATGTAAAAGAATTATAAATAAATAAAAAAAAAATAAAGGAATTATTGAGTGGATCAGGAATCAAATTTTGAGTTCGGTATGGATAAAAGATCTTCCTATGTTATACTATTTAATTCTTGACCATGGATCGATTTGATAGCTCAGATATTGTTATTCATGATATTGATCCGATTCGATATCATCGAGATGTAATTCATCCCATTGAATTTACAGGCGAACGATTTATTATCTCTATGGGATTAACTCCCGAGTTATTGCGAATTAAAGAAAAATTAAACAATGAGATTATGGAAGTAAATATTCTCGCATTTATTGCTACTGCACTGTTTATTCTAGTTCCTACCGCTTTTTTACTTATAATATACGTAAAAACAGTCAGCCAAGGCGATTAATTTAAATTAAACTTGACTTTTTAGTTCTTAGCAATAATTGATAGAGAAGAAAAG